GAGAGAATTTCCGGAATTACGTATTCAATTCAGTGATGCATTAATTCAAATTGAATTAATGCATCGCTGAATTGATATAATGATTGATATCATCATCATATGGAGCGGGTAGCGGGAATCGAACCCGCATCGTTAGCTTGGAAGGCTAGGGGTTATAGTCGACGTCGATTCACCATTTTGAACGCCTCTAATTCAAAACCGAACATGAAACTTTGGTTTCATTCGGCTCCTTTATGGAAGATGGAAAAATTCCCAAGATATAAGACGGGGACGAAATCAAAAAATTCGACCCATAACCATAACATCTATGTCAGCTTTTTTTGTCTGAATGCATTCAAAACAATTCGCTTTCTAGATGATCCCTCTAGAAGAGTGCCGTTATAACAATCCCAACTTTTCTAGTTACTTCGTTCTCGATTTCTATTTGAGAGAATCCTTAGGAAAAGTATTTTCTTTCTCCCGAGCTAAAAAAATAGGATATGAATATGGCGATGTCTCTAGTAAACCAAAGTTATCGTTTAATAGCTATTTTGCTTCAATCTACCCTATGCAAAACAAAAATTGAAGATTTAGTTACGATTGGAAATAGACTTTTCTATCTTTATCCATGGATCCCTTACTTATACTTATTCAATTGGAAAGATTGATCCAATTCCAAATTCACAAAAATTATGTTTCGTAATTTCATAATCCAAATTTGAAATTTCTAATTGACCCTTGGATACAAATCACGAGAATGGATATTCTTCCTCGAATCTTTCATTTAGAGGTAAAGGATTCAAATGAAATCCTTTTAAGAAATAAAGTTTTTGATCAGAATATGAATGAAACTGAAGAACCCCTTAACTATTAAGAGGATTAATAGAACGAATCGCACTTTTACCACTAAACTATACCCGCTACAATACGATTATTGTATAGAAATGGGACTTTTGTCGAACAAGGGAATCGGACGTAATCAATATAGGACAGAAATCAAAAAAATCATGAAATGCAAATTAGAGCTTAGAGTATTGACGTGTTTGTTAGGAGTCCTAATGAAATTAGGAAAAGAGGACTTATTTTGTTTAAAAATAAAAAACGAAATTGAATAACTAAATAAAATCAAAAATTTGGTTCTTGAAGGAGTTTTGACAGATACGGCTCGACAAAACAATTTAAGCCATAACATAAAATGCATTGTGCAAAAAAAAATACATCGTTCTGTTTTTCCCTTTTTTCGAGTATCCAGTAAAAGTAAATTAAATAAAAAAAAAGAAGAAGAAACAAAAGAATAATAAAGAATAAGAAATGACACTTTGATTCCATCTAAATCATTTTTCTATGATTTGGCGGTATGGTTCATTGGAACAAAAAAAGGCCCGGCTGGGTACTGACCAGACCAGGCCGTGAAAATATAAAAAAAAGCCTTTTGCAATTTTGTAAATTTTGTAAAGAGATATTCTTTATTTTTTTCTATTTTGATTCGAGATATCTCTTTCGAGGCCATTCTTTATTTTCATTTTGCATTTTATAGAAATAAAAAATGGAATTGCTGATAAAAGTTGTATCCATCTGTATAATACAATACAAAATACAATAAAAAAATATATAAGCTATATAATAAAGTTAAAGTAAAGAAGGGCCTTTTTTTTCAAGCATTATCTTTTGTGTAATGTAACATAGTAATTATTATTATTTTTTTTTTTCAATTAGGAGAGATGGCTGAGTGGATTAAAGCGTCGGATTGCTAATCCGTTGTACGAGCTATTCGTACCGAGGGTTCGAATCCCTCTCTTTCCGTTTCCGTCGCTGACTGGGTATCTTTCAAATTCGAATTTAGCGAACCCTTTTGCTTTTTTTTGTTTGACTAGTTAAAGATGTAGAATAGATAAAATCAAATCCTAAAAACATTTATAAGAATCAAGTAAAGAAAAATTGCTTATTTTTTAGTCTTCACGTCCAGGATTACGCCCTGGATCATTAGATAGGAACCCGAAGATGAAGAGAGAAACAAAGAATATAACTACGGTGTAAACAAAGAGTTTGAGAGTAAGCATTACACAATCTCCAATTTTTTTTTGGGGGGGAAAAAGAGAATAGATTTTCTATTTTTATACTACATATCCTATTTTGACACCAAGAAATGAAACGGTTTTTCAAATTGATAGAAATACAAAAAAGTTTTTATTTTTCGAAATTAACACAATTCGACTTCGATATTGTGGCGGACTCTAATAGGGTCTTTCAGTGAAAAAAAAAAGGTAAGAATCATGAAATGGGGAAATCTAAATTTATCGTGTCTGCCCAAGAATTTTACTGTTTTACTTGAGGGTTCATTCAAATTGGAAGACTCATCTGGTCTTATCAATTGTTAGAATTTTTTTTTTTCTTGAGCTTGAATAAATCATGAATTTTTCTCGGACACTATTAAAGATCTTATCGAAAACTTACAGCAGCTTGCCAAACAAAGGCTAAGAGAAAAAAGAGAAGAGGTATTACTGGCATAACATCTACAATTGGATTCAAAAAAGCGTATGCCTCGGGTAATTTGCCGAATAAAAAACTACTCGAATAAAGGGCAGAATTAAGAAAGATATAGATCAAACTAAAGGTATTAAGCATAACAAACATTTTGTTCTTGGAGATAATTGTATTTTGATTGAGTTAAAAATATGTTATTGATATAAGCTAAAAATGACGAAAAGAAAGTAAGGTAGACAAAAAAAATACTTCTTTGAACCGAACCAATCAAAACAAAAATCCTTCAATTCTCACAAGAGAATAGAAGAAATCATACTTTCATACAATATCTTAATTGAATTCTATGTAATGATCAATAAATGGAGTTTAATTCTGCATCTACTTGTGTCAAAATCTTAAAAAAAAGAATCTAATTTATTCCATAGAGATTTGGCCGGGAATTGACGAACAACCAATATTAGTGTTTATTAGTATCGAATAGAAAAGAAATTCAAATGGGGCGTGGCCAAGCGGTAAGGCAACGGGTTTTGGTCCCGCTATTCGGAGGTTCGAATCCTTCCGTCCCAGAGCGACCTCTTATATATATCCGAATATCAGACTCCAATTTTGATTTATGATTAATCATCCCCCAGAATGAATTGGGAGTGGGGTCCATACGAGTTCGTGAGCGATGTAAGATCTCATAATCAATCGAGTTTCGTATGGATTAATTTTCTTTGAGCTGGAGGTATTCGATGTTTGGCTCTAATTAATAATTGGAAATGTATTTAATCATAATTAATAATTGAGACGGGGTCCATTCATATATCTTCATCCTCTTATTTACTTTTTACTTGATTTTCTTTTTATTCGTGTTCTTTTTTGTTTTATTTAGAAATAAAAAGAAATATTGCATGAATGCAATAAAATTAAAATAGAGGGTGAAATTAAATTCTTACTGAGGCTTCTTCCTCATAAATTACCTAACTATTCCTTTCATATCGAAGGAAAAAGGACTGGGTATTGACCGAAGCAATGACTATTCATGATTCCATAATTGAATCAATTACATACCGGTTCAAAACTCGAAAAAATGTTATGGTAAAACTTCGTTTGAAACGATGTGGTAGAAAGCAACGTGCGACTTGAAGGACACGATCCGCTGTGGATTTTTTTTTCATCCGCCATTTTAGATTGTAGATTATCTAGAAATGAATGGGCTCTTGGCTCGACATACTTTGTTCTGTTCTACTAGAATTCTCGTTTTTTGTTGGGGTGTAGTGTAAATAGGACATGATGGAGCTTGAGTAGAAAGTATTTGTTCATTTCGCAGGGGCAAGGATCTAGGGTTAATACCAATCAATAAGTTGTAACAAACTTCGTAAGTATATTTTCGATATATAAATTGAAAGAATCCGATTCGAGCAATTTTGAAATCCAAAACGACAATTTGTTGGAATTGGTAAAACTCTTTCGATAAAAAGTGTATCATGCAGGAATCAATTGTTCGTATGATTCTTTGATAGAAAAAAATCGCAAAAAGGGGTGTGTTGCCGCCATTTTTGAAAACGAAAGATCACCGAAGTAATGTCTAAACCCAATGATTCAAGGCAAAGATAAAAAGGATCCTGGAACAAGGAAATACCGTTTTCAATTGTCTCAACAATTAGATCAGAATGGGAATTAAGAATCAAAAAATCGATTCGAAACGAGACAAACAAAAAAGGGGTTAGAGACCACTCAAAAAAAGAAATCCCTAAAGATTTTCTTTTGGGCTATTTAAAAGTTATCCAACTTGAGTTATGAGAGTACGAATGCTTTTTTTTTTTCGAAAAAGAAGGACTTAAATCACACAATTTCGAATCATTTTTTCTCGAGCCGTACGAGGAGAAAACTTCTTATACGTTTCTAGGGGGGGTATTGTTCATCTACATCTATCCCAATGAGCTGTTTATCGAATCGTTGCAATCGATGCTCGATCCCGAAGAGAGGGAAGAGATCTTCGGAAAGTGGGTTTTTATGATCCGATAAATAATCAAACCCATTTAAATCTTCCTGCTATTTTAGATTTCCTTTACAAGGGCGCTCAACCTACAGGAACGGTTCATGATATTTCAAAGAAGGCTGGGATTTTTAAGGAACTTCATCTTAATTAAACGTTAATTAAACGAAATTGCATCGAGGATATAGAATAAAAAAAGAGGGTGTGGATGATTCCTATATAGTTTTGTATAACTTTTTCTTTACTACTCCCCCCTTTTTTGTTCTATTCATACCCATTTTTTATCCCTATTTAATATTGCTCCCATAAAGTATAATGTTCTGGAAGTATAAGGACAAAAAAAATAAGCAGAAGAACAAAAATCAATTTTATTGCTAGAATTTTATTGATATAAGATGCATATAAAAAAGATCAAATGAATACAACGAACTAATTGGGTCGAGAAATCGAAAATTAACATTACTCGCAATCGAAACCGGGCGTTTTATAGTTTGTCGTTGTAAATCTATTAACAAATCACAAAACAAGGGATTCAACTTGTTTATTTTACTTATATTGATTGATTGAATCAATGTCAACCCGAGATTTCTTTTTTTTTTTTTTATTATTCTTTCAGCTATAGCTATGTATCTATTTGTATTTATGTATAGTAAATATGTAGTGCAAATCTAACGCAAGTTCTTTCTTTTTCTTTTCGATTTTTTTTTCAAAAGCATTTCTAAATTATTTCTTTTCTATATTATTTATTTATTTCATTTTATAATTTTTTTTTTATTTTAATATTTTAATTAAAAATTTAATTGAATATTTTAATTAAATTAATAAATTCATTCTTTTTGTTTTCGCCATTTTCTTTTTTTAGATTCTTTTCTTAACATTAATATTCAACATTCACCGTCATATTGACAACAGCGTATCGAACAACTAGAATTCGATCGTGGATAAGGATAAACAGATCCATTTATCTCCGTACCTATTTATCTCCGTAACAGAGGTTTGGTTTTTTCTTTACTTCATTCAAAATTAAAGTAATGGGTTCGCTGGATTCACTGTTATACAAGAAGTCTTTTTTTTATGTTCCCAATCGATTCTAAATTTTGTTAGTCGATTTCTTGCTAATTTAATATTTTGATTCCGTTGTGCAATTGCATTTCTTTTCTTTTATTTCTTTTTTATTCCGATTGTATCCACCCATTCGAATTATTCGGGTTGCTAACTCAACGGTAGAGTACTCGGCTTTTAAGTGCGGCTAGCATCTTTTACACATTTATATGAAACAAAGGATTCGTACATACCATCGGGAGAGTTTGTAAGACCACGACTGATCCTGAAAGGAATGAATGGAAAAAACAGCATGTCGTATCAATGGAAAATTTGGAGAATACTTTATTCTGATTCAATGGCTTCAAAATAGGGTTTGAATTGTTGGCGCAGAACAAAAAATTGAATTCAAAGTTGGGTCGAGTGAATAAATGGATAGAGCCTTATGGTTCCAATTCTCGGGAAATAAAAAGGAACGAGCTTCTCTTCTGAATTGAATTTGAATAATTCCCCGATCTAATTAAACGTTAAAAAGATATTAGTTCCTAATGCGGGGAAGGGGTTTTCCGGGAGTCGATTAGCGATTTTTTTAATGAGTCCTAACTATGAGTTTGTCCCTATTATGGGTTGGAGATGAATGTGTAGAAGAAGCAGTATATTGATAAAGATATTTTGTTTTCCAAAATCAAAAGAGCGGTTGGATTGCAAAAATAAAGGATTTCTAACCACCTATTTATACTATAACAAATTATACTATAACAAACATAAACCAATTCAAAAATGAGAAAATCGAGAATCCGGTAATGAGTTTCCCCGTTTCCAAGGTATCCATTTTTTTTTTTACTACAATACTTTGTTTTGACTGTATCGCACTATGTATCATTTGATAACCCAATGTATCATTTGATAATCCAATAAATACCTTACCTTTTGTTGCAATCTAATTTCAAATGAAAGAATATCAAATCCATTTAGAACTAGATAGATCTCAGCAACACAACTTCCTATACCCACTTCTTTTTCGAGAGTATATTTATACACTTGCTCATGATCACGGTTTAAATAGATCGACGATTCCGTTGGAAAATGGGGGTTATGACAATAAATCTAGTTCACTCAGTGTGAAACGTTTAATTAGTCGGACGTATCAACGGATTCATTTGAGTATTTATGCTAAGGATTCTAATCCAAATCAATTTATTGGACACAACAATCAATTTTATTCGCAAATGATATCGGAGGGATTTTCAGTCATTGTGGAAATTCCGTTTTCCCTACGATTAGTAGCTTTCTTAGAAGGGAAAGAAAAAGAAATGGCGAAATCTCATAATTTCCAATCAATTCATTCAATATTTCCTTTTTTCGAGAACAATTTCTCACATTTACACTATGTCTTAGATGTACTAATACCCTACCCCATTCGCCCGGAAATCTTGGTTCGAACCTTTCGCTATTGGGTAAAAGATGCCTCTTCTTTACATTTATTGCGATTCTTTCTTCATGAGTATTTTAATTGGAATAGTCTTATTACTCCAAAGAAATCAAATTCCATTTTTTCAACAAGCAATCCAAGATTTTTCTTGTTCCTATATAATTCTCATGTATATGAATATGAATCAATCTTCTTTTTTCTCCGTAACCAATCTTCTCATTTACGATCAACATCTTCAGGACTCCTTTTTGAGCGAATTTCTTTTTATGGAAAAGTAGAAGATCTTGTCCAAGTCTTTGTTAATGATTTTCAGGACAACTTATGGCTGTTCAAGCATCCTATCATGCATTATGTTAGATATCAAGGAAAATCCGTTCTGGCTTCAAAAGATATGCCTCTTCTGATGAATAAATGGAAATATTACCTTGTCAATTTATGGCAATGGCATTTTCACGTGTGGTCTAAACCCGGAAGGATTCATATAAACCACTTATACAAAGATTATATCGACTTTCTGGGCTATCTTTCCAGGGGGCGACTAAATACTTTGGTGGTGCGGAGTCAAATGCTAGAAAATGCATTT